CGAAATTGATCCGCTTCTATTTCTACTTTCCGTAAGCGGGCCCGGGCTTTTTCTAACTGGTCTAGGGCCCCCTTGCGTAATTCTTCGGAATTTTGAATAGTCTTCAAGATCCTTTGTTTTCGATTATCTAATAAATCACTTAACACTCCCTTTCCAAAAAAAATCAACACACCAAGTACTACGCTTAGGTTTATTAGATTGGTTGCAAAAATATCAGTATTAAACCCGAAACTCCCCGCGGATGGCCAATAACCCAAGGAAAGGAAAGAATCGGTTACATTTTTCATATGATCTCCTCTTTCTTATAGTTATAGCTTTCTTCTAGTTATAGATAGACTACTTATTTTTATTCTTTATTGTATTCTTTTATTATGAATTTCCCTATTTCTAAATAGAAAATACTAAATTGAGTCAAAAAATATATTGATATTATAAATGGATTTTAATGGTTTTTTTTTTTTTTTCAATTGGAAATTTCCAATTATTGGAAATTTCCAATAAGCTTGATACTTATTCGATTCGAATTAGTTCGATTCGAATTAGGTACCAGGTCTTATACAGGTCAGTTGCGAAATACCTCGTTTGTTACAATACAATTGCAATACTTCCTAAAAAAAGTTCGTCCATCGGACTAAGAAGGTAAAGGAAAAAGTGAGTTGGATCCTCATTCTTAAACCAAGGATTTCCGTGGGTTGTTGTTCCTAAGTAATTAAATTGTAGGAGTTAAATATTAAAAAAATTCGAAAAAAACAAGATCAACAAATCCACGGAAATAAATAAAAATATGTGTTTTTAGGATTAAACAAAAGGATTCGCAAATAAAAGAGCTAATGCTACAACTAACCCATAAATTGTTAAAGCTTCCATGAAAGCTAGACTAAGTAATAAAGTACCCCGTATTTTTCCTTCCGCCTCTGGTTGTCTCGCGATCCCTTCTACAGCCTGTCCCGCAGCAGTACCTTGACCAACCCCAGGTCCAATAGAAGCAAGCCCGACAGCCAATCCAGCAGCAATAACGGAAGCGGCAGAAATCAGTGGATTCATGATAAGTTCCTCGCGCCAAAACAAAAATAAAGAAATAGTTAATGATACAATCAACCAATATTCAATTCACAATTACCGACGAAATGGAAAGGTTTCTATTGAAATCCCTATCTAAATTCACAATAGTAAGACAAATTAGATATATCTTTAGTTCATATATACCTAGTTAATGTCTAATATCACATATACGTGTTTTTCCCCCATACCGTAAACCAAATATTATATCTTAAAGTCATCGGGATTCTCGAATCATTCTTCGAAAGATTCACAAGAGTTGTCTTATAGCGATTAGATTATATACACCTAGTTCGACCCCCCATTCCTACGCAAACCAATCCATATTTTTTTTTACAAATAAAAAATATCGTAACCTTTTTTACAATTACTCTAGATCGTCTATATCTTTATTTATACCTTATTTGTATATTTATCTTCCCTAAGTGGATTACCTTAAACGGCGCATACATTGCGTCAGGCTAAGCTAAAAAAGACTGTGTCGGAAACTAGTCAATGATGACCTTCCATGGATTCGCCTATATAAGCCGCCGCTAGGGTTGCAAAAATAAGAGCTTGAATACCGCTTGTAAATAAGCCAAGGAACATGACAGGTATAGGAACTACTAAAGGTACTAAAGAAACAAGAACAACAACTACTAATTCATCAGCTAAAATATTTCCGAAAAGTCGAAAACTAAGCGATAACGGTTTTGTGAAATCTTCTAAGATGTTAATAGGTAAAAGGATTGGCGTTGGTTGAATATATTTACCGAAATAACCCAATCCCTTTTTTGTAAGGCCCGCATAAAAATATGCTACTGAAGTAAGTAAAGCTAAAGCAACGGTCGTGTTTATATCATTTGTGGGTGCGGCTAACTCCCCGTGAGGTAACTGTATAATTTTCCAGGGTAAAAGAGCCCCTGACCAATTCGAAACAAAAATAAATAAAAACATAGTTCCAATAAAGGGAACCCATGGACCATATTCTTCTCCAATTTGAGTTTTGCTCACGTCTCGAATGAATTCAAGGACATATTCAAAGAAATTCTGACCATCAGTAGGAATGGTTTGTGGATTACGAACAGCTAGAATGGCTGAACTTAATAAAATAGCAATTACGACCCAAGAAGTAATAAGTACTTGCGCATGGACTTGGAAACTTCCTATTTGCCAATAGAAATGTTGGCCTACTTCCACACCGGATATATCGTATAAACCTTTTAGTGTTTTGATAGAACATAATAGAACATTCATATTACCCTCTGAAAGAAATAGAACTTAAAAAGGAATTATTTTGATTCAACCATCTTTTTTTTTGATTTGCCTACTTGAATTATATATTTAAAATATCAACTAATCACAGAAAATCTCCGGTTTTTATCTCTTTTATGCTAGTCAAGAATAATAACCGATTCAATAAATCGATTATATGGAGTTCCCCCAAAATTTACTTATCTTA